TAGACTAAGTTCGATAAAGTTATCGAGTAAGGATGGAAATAGTCCTTTTTCTTTTTGGTCTTGCTTGAAATATAGTCAAAAAATCTAGTAAGTCTTTTTTGTTGTCAAATAAGAGAAATTTTGCTAGAATTTGATGGAATCAAAAAAGGCCCGGTTGGGTAGTGACCGGGCCGGGTCCGTGGAAAGAAAAGGGCCTTTCGAAGAAAATCAAAGCAAGGAAGTCCTCGTTCTTTATCTTTCGTTTTCTTTCTATTAGCTTTTTTGAGTTTTGACTTTATCGAAACGGAATAGCTAAGAAAAGTTTTACATATCTTGAGAATCAAAATAAAGAAGGAGAAAGAAAGACGGTTTTGAATCCTTTTTTCATGTGGAATGTAACATATTAATAATTAGAATTATCTTTTTCAATAGGGAGAGATGGCTGAGTGGACGAAAGCGGCGGATTGCTAATCCGTTGTACGAGTTATTCGTACCGAGGGTTCGAATCCCTCTCTTTCCGTTTTCGTCGATGACTTGATATTTTCTTTTCTTTCAAATTTCACAAACCCCTTTTTCCTAGTTAAATGTGTGGAATAGATAAAAAATCTTAAGAAAATGCAAAAATAAAGATAGAAAAACGAAAAAACCTTTATTCTTCGCGTCCAGGATTACGTCCTGGGTCATTAGATAAGAATCCAAAGATGAAGAGAGAAACAAAGAATATTACTACTGTGTAAACGAAAAGTTTAAGCGTAAGCATTACACAATCTCCAAGAGCCTTTTTGTTTGGAAAAAACGAGAAAAGAGAATAGATCGTCCATTTTTCTACCCCATATTCTATTTTGACACCAAGAAATGAAGTGCTTTCTCGAACTCGAAAATAAGTCTATCAGGCCAAATAAGAGTCTTTGATTCCCCAAGATGACTTCATGCCGATAATGAGATATGGGCGCGGGACCCTAATTCTGTATAAAATCACATAGAAATTAAGGCCTTGCGCTGGAAAAAGGGCCAGAATAGGGAAATCTGGCGAGCCAGATTTGATTTCTCGCGGCGATCCAAGAATTTCAACGTTTGCCTCAACGCTTGATGCGGGAAAGACTTATTTGATCTTATCAATCGTTAGAAATTTTTCTCGAAGAAATCATGCATTTTCTAGGATCGTCTAGGATAGTATTAAGTATCTTATCGAAAACTTACAGCAGCTTGCCAAACAAAGGCTAAAAGAAAAAAGAACAGGGGTATGACTGGCATAATATCTATGATTGGATTTAAAAAGGCATAGGCCTCGGGCAATTTGGCAAAGAAAAAACTGGTTGGATAAAGGGCAGAATTAAGACAGATACAGATCAAACTAAAGAGATTAAGCATAGCAGACATTTTGTTCTTGGCGATAATTGCAATTTGATTGAGTTCTTGAGATAAGGAAAACGGAAGAAAGTAAGGTAGACAAAAAAATCCTTCTTTTTCTTTGAACCGGCCCAATCAAAAATCCTCCAATTCTCAAAGGCGAATAGAAGAAATCATATTTTCATCTACTATTTTAATTACATTCTATCTAATGATCAATAAATTCAGTCGAATTCTATACCTACACGGGTCAAATTCCTAGCACAAACCGAGAATCTATATAATTCCATTATCTCTTCTCTATAATCTCTTAGCGTAAAATTGTCGCTAAAGATTTGGGCAGGCCTTGAAAAGATTTATTGTAAAAAAATAATATAAATTATCTAGATAATATGAATTATCTAAACAAAATAAACGTGACACGGGTAGTTGCCAACAATCTTTCTTTTAAGTATAATATTAATCATCAAATGAAAACAAATCAACGTGCCAATGGGGCGTAGCCGAATAAACGTGACACGGGTAGTTGCCAACAATCTTTCTTTTAAGTATAATATTAATCATCAAATGAAAACAAATCAACGTGCCAATGGGGCGTAGCCGAATAAACGTGACACGGGTAGTTGCCAACAATCTTTCTTTTAAGTATAATATTAATCATCAAATGAAAACAAATCAACGTGCCAATGGGGCGTAGCCGAATAAACGTGACACGGGTAGTTGCCAACAATCTTTCTTTTAAGTATAATATTAATCATCAAATGAAAACAAATCAACGTGCCAATGGGGCGTAGCCGAATAAACGTGACACGGGTAGTTGCCAACAATCTTTCTTTTAAGTATAATATTAATCATCAAATGAAAACAAATCAACGTGCCAATGGGGCGTAGCCGAATAAACGTGACACGGGTAGTTGCCAACAATCTTTCTTTTAAGTATAATATTAATCATCAAATGAAAACAAACCAACGTGCCAATGGGGCGTGGCCGAGTGGTAAGGCGCCGGGTTTTGGTCCCGGTAATCGAAGGTTCGATCCCTTTCGTCCCAAGGCACGTCTTCATTTGATGTGCGATGGCTATTGCCATAGGTTCTTGAAATAACGGACATTTTCTCTTCCTTATTATTAAGGTACTTTAGGTACTTTTATTTCTACATCTCAGATTCGCCTTATTTCATTATACCCTTTCTAATCCTCAAATCGGTTAATTAACCATATTTAGACTCTAAAATTGCTAATCTATGATCTATAAACACGGCTCGATATTTTATTGTTGTTGCTCTACAGTTACTCGTTCTTATTGTGGGTGTGACTTTTTGGGTCCGAAAGAGGGTATAAAGAAAGACAGGATAAATGGGAAGAAGTTTCCCGAGTGGGAAAAGGACCGTATTTTTCCACAAACAGACGAGACTGGGAGAAAATTGATTTCTGATCGGAACGAGCACGAACCGGCGCTCACGTGCCCCCATCGGAAAAAATGCCGGGGTTACGCGCACGAACCGGCGCTCACGTACCCCCATCGGAAAAAATGCCGGGGTTACGCGCACGAATCGGCGCTCACGTGCCCCCATCGGAAAAAATGCCGGGGTTACGCGCACGAATCGGCGCTCACGTGCCCCCATCGGAAAAAATGCCGGGGGTATCTGCACTCTTCCAATAATGATCATTGCGAGACCTACGCTAACGGTACTTGTAAGATTTTTTTGGAAGCTTTCCACTCGGGAAGTGCGGTAGGCGAAAGGTGGCTCACTCTCCAAATTAACCGCCTCTCAAAAAATCGTAATGCGCTGGAGGCCCTTCAAGGGAAGATTCAATCCCGCCTAAAAAAGGAGGCCCAAAAACCAAAAACCGAACTCAATCCTCGGAACCTTGGATTTTGGCATGGGGCATTCCTCCGTTTGAAAACGATAAGCCCCGAGGATTGATTCGTTTAGTATCAATCCTATGGTTCATAGAACCAATCTTCCAGTCGACGATTTATTCATAAAACATAGACATTATTATGTCTATGTACCGACTGAACCAATGACTAGTCATGATTCCATAATTCAATCAGTTCCATAGGAGTTCCAAATTAGAGGAATGTTATGGTTAAACTTCGTTTAAAACGCTGTGGTAGAAAGCAACGTGCGACTTATCGAATCGTTGCAATTGATGTTCGCTCTCGACGAGAAGGAAGAGATCTTCGGAAAGTGGGTTTTTATGATCCGATAAAGAATCAAACGTATTTAAACGTTCCTGCTATTCTATATTTTCTTGAAAGGGGTGCTCAGCCTACAGAAACTGTTCGGGACATTTTAAAGAAGTCGGAGGTTTTTAACGAACTTTGCCCCAATGAAATTAAATGGAATTAATTTAAGGAAATAAGGGGGGTATATGCTACCCCTTTCTCGAACTTTTCTCTATTTTGTTTATTTATTGATTGACTAAATTAGAGATCTTTTTCGACTTCTTATTTTTTCTTCCCCTAGCTAAACTTTTTATATCTATGTAGTGCCAATCTAACTCAAGCCCTTATTTTTTGGAATATTTTTCAACCGAATTGCTTATCTTTTTCCATTATATTCCTTTATATTGACAACAATGCATTGAACAAATATAATGCAGCGTGATAAAGGGATCCCTTTTTTATAAAGGGATCTCTTTATTTCCGTCCCATCGGTTTGGTTTTTGCCTTACGTTAGTCAAAAAAGGGGTTCATTGGATGCGCTTTGATAGACGCATTTTTGCGTGAAAACGTGAATAACAATGACATAAGGAAGGATCTATCATTATTTCTGGTTTTTCTGTTATCGGAAAATTTCTTGTATTTTCATCTGAGTTATTACGTTTTCTGTTCGTAATCGATTTGAAAATGGGTTTTTATGCTGTGATTCGCTCGTCGAATCTTTTTTTTCCTTTTGATTATATCTACAGACTTTTTTCTTCTATTCGGGTTGCTAACTCAACGGTAGAGTACTCGGCTTTTAAGTGCGACTCGGATCTTTTACACATTTAGATGAAGTGATGAATTCATCCATACCATCGGTAAAGTTTGGAAGACCACGACTGATCCTAAAAGGGAATGAATGGAAAAAATAGCATGTCGTAGCAACCAAGAGTTCTGAGAATCTTTTCTTCTTTCCCGATCGGGACAAAACTTTGTTTAACTTATTGGAAGGGAGTCAAATGGATTCAATTTCAAGTTGGGTCAAATAAATAAATGGATAGAGCCCTCTGGCTTCAATTAATTTAATGAAATTATAAGGAACGAAAAAGCAACGAGCTCCCATTCTTAATTTGAATGATTATCCGATCTAATTAGACGTTAAAAATAGATTAGTGCCTGAATACGGGGAAGGGCTTATCCGAGAAGCGGATTCTTTATTTTTTCATGAATCCTAAATATTAGCATTCTCCATTCCAGAATGGAGCTGTGTGTGTATAAGAAAGAGTAGATTGATAACAAAATTTCCAAAATCAAAAGAGCGATTGGGTTGAAAAAATAAAGGATTTCTAACCATCTTGTTATCCTAGAACGAATATAAACGACTTCAAGAAAATGGAATAAAGAGAGGATCGAGAATCCGTTGATAAGTTTACCGAGGTATCGCTTCCTTATCTTACTCGAAAAATACCTTGTTTTGACTGTATCGCACTCTGTATCATTTGATAACTCCCAAAATCCTCTACCTTTGGTTCAAATAGCATTAAAATGGAGGAATTTCAAAGCTCTTTAGAGCTCGATAGATTTCAACAACACGACTTCTTATATCCACTTATCTTTCAAGAGTATATTTATGCACTTGCTCATGATCATGGTTTAACAAGATGCATTTTGTTGAAAAATGCAGGTTATGACAATAAATTCAGCTTACTCATTGTGAAACGTTTAATTACTCAAATGTATGACCCAAATTTTTGGATTCTTTCTCTGAATGATTCTAAACAAAATCCACTTTGGGGGCGCAATAAGAATTTTGATTTTCAAATGATATCCGAGGGATTTTCGGTCATTATGGAAATTCCATTTTCGCTTCGATTCTTATCTTCCCTAGAAAAGCGCCAAAAGAAAGGGAAAGAGATAGTCAAATCCGCTAATTTACGATCAATTCATTCCATTTTTTCTTTTTTAGAGGACAAAATTTCACATTTAAATTATGTGTTCGATATCCTAATACCTTACCCAATCCATCTCGAAATCGTGGTGCAAGCTCTTCGCTATTGGCTAAAAGATGCTTCGTCTTTGCATTTATTAAGAGTCTTTCTCCACGAATTTCATAATTGGAATAGTCTTCTTACTTCAAAGAAAGTCAGTCCTTCTTTTTCAGAAAGAAATCAAAGATTCTTCTTCTTCCTATATAATTTTCATGTATATGAATACGAATCCGTCTTTGTCTTTCTTCGTAACCAATCTTTTCATTTACGATCAACATCTTTTAGAACGCTTCTTGAACGAATCTATTTCTATGGAAAAATAGAGCATCTTATAGAAACCTTGACCGGGGCTTTTGAAGCCAATTTCTGGGTGTTCAAGGACTCTTTCATGCATTATGTTAGGTATCAAGGAAAAACAATTCTCGCTTCAAAAAGCACGTCTCTTTTGATGCATAAATGGAAATATTACTTTGTCAATTTCTGGCAATCTTATTTTGACCTTTGGTCTCAACCACGAAGAATCCATATAAACCAATTGGCAAACCATTCCCTTGACTTTCTCGGTTATTTTTCAAGTGTGCGGCGAAAGACTTCAACGATACGTAATCAAATGTTAGAAACTTCATTTGTAATCGATCATGCTATTAAGAAGTTTGATACTATTCTTCCAACGAGTCCCCTGATTTCATCCTTGGCTAAAGCCAAATTTTGTAATATATTAGGGCATCCTATTAGTAAGGCCATTTGGATCGATTTATCAGATTCTGAGATTATTGACCGATTCGGACGTATATCCAGAAATCTTTCTCATTATTATAGCGGGTCTTCAAAAAAAAAAACTTTGTCGCGAATAAAGTATATACTTCAACTTTCTTGTGCTAGAACTTTAGCTCGTAAACACAAAAGTACTGTACGGGCTTTTTTAAAAAGATTCGGATCGGAATTATTCGAAGAATTCTTTACGGCGGAAGAACAAGTTCTTTCCTTGACCTTTCCAAGAGCTTCTTTTATTTCGCGGAGGTTCCATCAAAAAAGGGTTTGGTATTTAGATATTATTTGTATCAATGATTTGGCCAATCATGACTGATTCGTTATGAAAGCGCGTAAATGGAAATTTTGATTAGAATTGAATATAATAAATAGCAATAATGAAGAACTAACAAAATTTTGACTTATTTCTATTCTGAAATTTACTTATAAGAAGGGTCTAAGTATTCCACTTTTTGTCTACTGGCGGAACTGAATTTTAGATGTATACAGAGGGAAAGCCGTGTGCAATGAAAAATGCAAGCACGGCTTGGGGAGAGGTTGTTACTTATTTAACCGGTAACATTATCGACTCCATCCGACTAGTTCCGGGTTCGAATCCCGGGCAACCCATTGTTCTGTCCTGTGAGGTTGTTACTTATTTAACCAGTTAAAGTAGAATAAAGTAGAATTATGGGTAGGAATTTCAATTTATTGAATACGGAAAGAGAAGACTACCTTTGCTAGGTTTAGGTAAAGGTATACGAAGAAATTCCTATTTTGTTTTGTATTGTTGACAATCTTTCCAATGAAACGTACCAAAGAGAGTCGTTTTTCAAACTTTAGCTTGGGCATAAATATGGATGGTCATTCCTCTACCCATATGAAGGATTATTCGCTTCGACTGGGGTTAGGTTTGATTGGCGTTTTAAAACGGACTCGTTTTAGAATTGTAACTTCCAAAATTTTTGGAATGGATAGGGTTCTAGGGCTATACGGACTCGAACCGTAGACTTTCTCGGTAAAACAGACCAAACTGATTCTAATCAAAGTGATCTGAGCTGTTTTAAAGACCCAACATGCATTTTTGTGCATTGGGCTCTTTCATTAACGGATAGAAAGATCCGCCAGTCTGCCATATTTTTTGACCGCAAAAAGAGATGGCTCCATGTGCTCTGAGTCATTATTTGGATTCAGATTCAGGAACACTACCAGAGTGTTTCAAGGGGGTTTTATCTTGACGTAGGTCTGCCTATGGCCTAGATTAACCTAAGTTAAATCAAGTCT